GACTCGATTATGCAATAATAAAACTAAAGAAGAATACTTGCCTAAAATATATGATCCTCTCTTAAACGGATCCTATCGTGGAATAATTAAAAAATTTTATTTACCTTCAATCCTAAATGAAACTTCAGTCAAAAATTCGATAGAGACAAATTTTATAAATAAACTCAATAAAGTTCATAGTATCCTTCTTTTTAAGGGTAAGGAACTTAATGTTCATAATTTTGAAGAATTGTACCAGAAATTGGAAGGGAAAATAGCCACATTGGAAGAGAAATTGGTCCAGAAATTGGACCAGAAATTGGAAGAGAAATTGGGACAGAAAATATATACATTGGATAAAAAATCATTAGCAAGAGAATTGAGTCTTTTAATCGATGAATTTGCTGAAGAATCAACATCAAATTTGAAAGTAATTTCTTTATTTCCGGAACAAAGACGAATTGATTCAGAAGATCCAGAAAAAGTTTTGAAATTTTTAATCGAAAGAGTCATAATTGATCCCATCATTCAAACAATATGCGCTACAGCCATAATTCCTCCCATGGAAAAAACAACTCGAAAAAAATCGATTGTAATAAATAAAAAAGTCCCCCAATGGTCATACAAATTATTCAGCGAGGTAGAACAACTCGGAAAAACTGCAACAACGGAAGAGGGGGAAGAGTGGATAGTAGATCATCAAATTCGCTCGAGGAAGGCGAAACGTATAGTTCTTTTTACGCAGGGTCCGGAGGAGGCAGAGAATGCCGACCCTAGTATCAAAACTATGACGAAGCCTGATGAAATAGAAGAAGTGGATATGATAGATTATCCCTATGAAGCGGATTTTCGTCGAGACATAATCACAGGTTCTATGCGTGTTCAAAGACGTAAAACCCTTACGGGGAAAATGTTTCCCTTATATCCGTATTCCCCACTTTTTTTCGACAGAGTAGGATTTTCTTGGGATGTTCTTTTCGAACCATTCATATTATCAGTAATTGAGATTTCCGACCTAATACAAGACATTTTTAGAAAGGGTATAAAAGGAAGCGTAGCAAAAAGAATAAAGAGGTTGAAAAAAAAAAAAAAAATGTACATGGAGGAAAACAAAAGCTACGAAGAAATTAAAAAAGAAGTCAATGAAATGGAAAAGGGGCAGGACGGGCAGACGGAAATGGAACGAATAGAAAGGACACGAGAAAGAATATCAGACCTCTATGATATCCTTATTTATGCTCATGGAATAAGAGCTTTAATTTTACTACTTCAGTCGAGGCTTAGACAATCCATTGTATTACCTTCGTTGATACTAGCTAAAAATATTGTCCGTTTCTTATTACGCCAAGAGTCCGAGTGGGAGCAGGATATAAGGGAGATGAATAGAGAAGTGTATGTTATATGCACCTATAATGGTATGCCAGTACTAGAACCAGGAAGAAACGGAATTTTTCCTAAAAACTGGGCCACAGAGGGTATACAAATAATGATACGATTTCCTTTCCGTCTGAAACCTTGGCACCGATCTAAGATACGACCTTCTCGTAGTGATCCAAATCCAAAGCAGGAAAGTCCTGCTGCTTTTTTAACGATTTGGGGACTGGAAACTGACCGTCCTTTTGGTTCTCCTCTCGTAGGACTTGGTATTTTGTTTTGTTATTATTTTGGACCCCCTTTGAAAAAACTCCAAAAAGCAATTAGAAAGTGGAGTTTTCGAGGTCTAAAAAGTTTCAAAGAAAGAACAAAATTCTTGTTTCTAAAGGCCCAAAAAGAACAAAAAAAATTGAGAGAGGATTCGAGTGAAATAAAAAAAGATTCTATAAAAAATAATCAGATGATTCATGAATCATCCATTCAAACCCGATCTATGGATTGGACAAATTATTCACTGACAGAAATTAAAATGAAAGATCTGACTGATAGAACAAGCACAATCAGAAATCAAATAGAAAGAATTACAAAAGACAAGAAAAATGGATTTCGAACTCTAAAGAGAAATATTAGTCCTAACAAAACAAGTTATGGTGCTCAAAAATTAGCATCACTAAAAAATATTTTTCAGATATTAAAAAGAAGAAATGATCGATTAATCCGTAAATCACATTATTTTTTAAAATGGATCGTGGAAAGGATATACACGGATATCCTTCTAGAGAGCTTTCCATATATCATTAATCGTCTTACTAATAGTCTTTATAGGCCCATGATCATTATAAAACTTTTTCGTAAATTCAAAAAAAAATATATTTTTGATACAAAAGAGAAAAAGATAATTGAGCGTATTTCAACTATACAAAAAAAACTTTCACCTTCTCGTATTCGTCATAAGATTCAGACGAAGTCGGGGGTTTCTTTTAAATTATCCCTCGTGTCACAGGCCTATGTATTTTACAAATTATCACAAACCCAGGTTATTAACTTGTATAAGTTAAGATCTGTCCTTCAATATGACGGAGCATCTTTATTTCTTAAGAATGAAATAAAAGATTATTTTCGAAGACAAGGAATAATTTCTTCCGAATTAAAGCATAAGAACCTTCAGAATTCTGGAATGAATCAATGGAAAAATTGGTTAAAGAGTCATTATCCATACGATTTATCTGAGCTAAAATGGTCTAAATTAGTACCGCAAAAATGGCGAAATATAGTCAATCAACATTGTAGGGTTGAAAATAAAAATTTAATCAAACGGGATTCAGATGAATCTGAAAGAGAGGAAAAGGTTTCGTTATTGCTAAATAAAAACGATCATTTTCAAAAAATGTATAGATATGATCTTTTAGCATATCAATCGATTTATTATGAAGATAAGAAGGACTCATATAATTACAATATACATAAACCGAAATTGGTTGATATGGGGGCGAGTATCCCTATTACTAATTTTATAAGAAAAGATTATTTTCTGTATATAAAAAATCCAGATAGAAAATATTTTGATACGAAAGGTCTTTTTTATCTCAAAATTAATAAAGATAAAGAAATCAACCCATCCAATCAAAAGGGTTTATTTTCTTTTTTTGATTGGATGGGAATGAATGAAGAAAGACTCAATCGTCCTGTATCGAAGCCGATACCTTGGTTATTCCCACAATTTGAGTTATTTTTTAATGTATATAAAATGAAACCGGGGTTTATACCAATTCATTCACTTATTTTTCATTTTAATGAAGATGTTAGTCAAAATAAAAATATCACTAAAAATAAAAAAGGGGATCTTATACTATCAAATGAAAAAGAAAAAAAATCTTTTGAATTAGAGAATCAAGAAGAAAAAAAACCCATAGGTCAAAGAGATCTCACATCAGATGCCCAAAACCGAGGGAACCCCGAATCTGTTCTCTCAAACCAACAAAAATATAGGGAAGAACTTTATACGAAATCAGATATGAAAATGGGTAGAACGAAAAATCAATCCAAAAGCATTTGGACTTGGGAAATAGACTTAGATGCGTTCATGAAAGGATCTTTTGCTTTGCAATTGAAATGGCTGCTGAGTCCTTTGACTTTGGAATTATTCGATTATGCGCTGTCCGTACTTGAATGGGAAAAGGAAAGCAGAATGACAACAAAGTTTGGTTTCGGCTTTATTAAGAAGGAGGAGTTAACTCTGGATCCAATGCTAATCCGGGATTTGAATCTTTCAAAAATCCTAAAAGAGGGAATATTTATTATCGAACCCGTTCGTATACCTGTAAAACATAATGTAGAATTTATTATGTATCAAACCATAAGGATTTCTTTGGTTCATGAGATTAAAAAAAATAATAATAAAAGAAGATACAGAGAAAATATGGATAAGAATCATTTTGATGAATCGCTTGCAAGACATCAAATGATGACGAAAAATAGAAACAAAAATCATTATGATTTGCTTGTTCCTGAAAATATTTTCTCGTCTAGACGGCGTCGAGAATTGAGAATTCTAAGTTGTTTCAATTCAAGGAATAGTAATTGTGTGGATAAAAATGCAGTATTTTTCAATGGGAACAAGGTAAAAACCTGTGGTCAATTTTTGGATGAAAGCAAAGATCTTGATAGAGATAAAATGAAATTAATTCAATTAAAATTCTTTCTTTGGCCCAATTATCGATTAGAAGATTTAGCTTGTATGAATCGCTATTGGTTTGATACTAATAATGGTAGTCGTTTCAGTATGTTAAGGATACATATGTATCCACGATTGAAAATTGATTGATGATACAATTGTCTTATATATCCCCTACCATATATATATCGTGTGGATAAATAGCTGCACACATGCCTTGTCTTACATCCTTTTTTGATACATGAATACTAATTCAATGACGTATCAATTAGATCATAAAATGAATCAATAAGGAAATTCGGATTGATTATTGTGTATACCAGATCAAAATACCTCGCATTATTATTACTGATCAGTAAAATTCATATTCGTAAAATAAAAATAGTAAATTAATAAAAAAATTGACGAAGATATATATTTATATGGATTTCTTATGACAAAAAATTCATTCATGTCAGTTATTTCACCAGAAGAAAAGAAAGGGTCTGTTGAATTTCAAGTACTCTCTTTTACCAACAAGATACGAAGACTTAGTTCACATTTGGAATTACACAAAAAAGACTATTCATCTCAGAGAGGTCTACGGAAGATTTTAGGAAAACGTCAACGTCTTCTGGCTTTTTTTTCAAAAAAAAATCGAGTACGTTATAAAGAATTAATCAGCCGGTTGAATATTCGAGAGATAAAAAAACGTTAATTTAAATTTGAACAATTCTTTTCTTTGATTTATTCAATCCTCAATAAAATTTGATGAACTTCTTTTAGTTTTCAGCAATTCATGGAAGAAGAAATACGGAAAAAACTTATGACCGGACCAATTACAAGAAAAGATCGAATGATAGTCAATATGGGGCCTCACCACCCATCAATGCATGGTGTTCTGCGACTCATTGTTACTTTAGATGGCGAAGATGTTATTGACTGTGAACCGGTTTTGGGTTATTTACACAGAGGGATGGAAAAAATTGCGGAAAATCGAACAATTATACAATATTTGCCTTATGTAACACGTTGGGATTATTTAGCTACTATGTTCACAGAAGCAATAACTATAAATGCACCAGAACAATTAGGAAATATTCAAGTACCTAAACGGGCTAGCTATATCCGAGTTATTATGTTGGAGTTAAGTCGTATAGCTTCTCATTTGTTATGGCTTGGACCTTTTATGGCGGATATTGGTGCACAAACCCCCTTCTTCTACATTTTCAGAGAAAGAGAATTGATATATGATCTTTTCGAAGCTGCCACTGGCATGAGAATGATGCATAATTATTTTCGTATCGGAGGAGTCGCTGCCGATCTACCTTACGGTTGGATAGATAAATGTTTGGATTTCTGTGAGTATTTTTTAACAGCAATTGCTGACTATCAAAAGCTTATTACGCGAAATCCTATTTTTTTGGAACGAGTTGAAGGGGTGGGCATTATTAGCGGGGAAGAGGCAATAAATTGGGGGTTGTCAGGACCAATGTTACGGGCTTCCGGAATAGAATGGGATCTTCGTAAAGTTGATCATTATGAATGTTATGAAGAATTTGATTGGGAAGTTCAATGGCAGAAAGAGGGCGATTCATTGGCTCGTTATTTAATCCGAATTGGCGAAATGGTGGAATCGATAAAAATTATCCAACAAGCTCTAGAAGGAATTCCAGGGGGGCCCTATGAGAATTTTGAAAGCCGACGCTTTAATAGAGTAAGAGATCCTGCGTGGAATAATTTTGAATATCGATTCATTAGTAAAAAGCCGTCCCCCACGATTGAGTTATCGAGACAAGAACTTTATGTAAGAATCGAGGCCCCAAAGGGAGAATTGGGAATTTATTTGATAGGAGATCAGAGTGCTTTTCCGTGGCGATGGAAAATCCGCCCGCCGGGTTTTATCAATTTGCAAATTCTTCCTCAGTTAGTTAAAAGAATGAAATTGGCTGATATTATGACAATACTAGGTAGCATAGATATCATTATGGGAGAAATTGATCGTTGAAATGATAATTGATACAACAGGAGTACAAGCTATCCATTCTTTTTCTATATTGGAATCCTTCAAAGAAGTCTATGGGACTATATGGATGCTTATACCTATTATTATTCTCATTTTAGGAATAATAATAGGTGTACTAGTAATTGTGTGGTTAGAAAGAGAAATATCCGCAGGGATACAACAACGTATTGGACCTGAATATACGGGCCCTTTGGGAATTCTTCAAGCTCTAGCCGACGGAACAAAACTACTTTTCAAAGAGAACCTTCTTCCATCAAGAGGAGATAAGGGTTTATTTAGTATTGGACCCTCCATAGCAGTCATATCAATTCTACTAAGTTATTCAGTAATTCCTTTTAGTTATCGATTTATTCTAGTCGATCTCAGTAATGGTGTTTTTTTATGGATCGCGATTTCAAGTATTGCTCCCATTGGGCTTCTTATGTCAGGATATGGATCAAATAATAAATATTCCTTTTTAGGTGGTCTACGGGCTGCTGCCCAATCTATTAGTTATGAAATACCATTAACTCTTTGTGTGTTATCAATATCTCTACGTGTGATTCGTTGAGGCATAAATTTTCCACAATTTATTTTTCGTTCGAGAGTTTTCGAAGAATGCACTAAAGTACATTGAATAGATAACTTGTTTTTATTCAACCTTCGCGTTGATAAACTAAACCAGATAGTTAGATGAGTGAAAAAAAACAGCTTCTAAATTGGCAGTAAAAAGATTCAGTCTCATTTCCTATGTACAAGAATTACGCCAAAGTTAATAGTTAATCGAAGTAAATAGAAGCAGTAAAGAAAAACTATTTACCCCAAGACTGGTTGATTTGTTATCATGGCTTGAAGCGGGTTAAACAGATCCATTCTTTGGAATTTGTGCTATCGTTTGTATGTATTGTATTAGTATACATGACACGAATTGTCGAAGCGATTTAGCAAAACTGAGTGGATGGTTAGGAACACCAAGGTACACAAAGGATTAGTAATAGAAATTTTCTAAGTTATTGGAAAAAAATTACACATCAACGAAATACTAATTGGGGCTTTAAATTAGTAGAAATGATCAAGTAGTACTCCCCAGAATTCCGATCCAGAGTATGCTGCTATCCACCGATAAAGTGAACAACTATCAGGAACGAAGTAATCCTTTACTTCTTTTTTTGCTAAAAAGGAATAAAAAATAGAAAGAATGTAATTGCAAAATTTTTTATTATTCTTGTTATCCTAGAGCTGTATTAAGAGAGCTCCACTTCATGTCATGCTTAATTTGAATTTCCATTTAGTTTCATAATAAAAAGGGATAGTGTGAGATATCTCTTTTTATTCCTAAAAAGAGTATTTTTTGAAGGGTTTAAATTAAGTATCAATAAAAAAAAGTAAAGGATGAGATCAATTCCGAAGCCCTTGAGTATAGCAGACAGAATTCCGTTGGTCTAATTAGGGATCTTTCGATTACTTTTGACTCTATCTATACTACAAAAATCTAAAGATTAAAGAATATCGAATCAGTCCTTAGATTTATGTGGGACCCTCGAGGAGCCGTATGAGGTGAAAATCTCATGTACGGTTCTGTAATAGCGATGATAATAGTGATCTTATCACCGACTAGAATTATCTAACAGTTTAAGTACAGTTGATATAGTTGAGGCACAGTCCAAATATGGTTTGTGGGGGTGGAATTTATGGCGTCAACCTATAGGATTTCTTGTTTTTATAATTTCTTCTCTAGCTGAATGTGAAAGATTACCTTTTGATTTACCAGAAGCCGAGGAAGAATTAGTAGCAGGTTATCAAACAGAATATTCGGGTATTAAATTTGGTTTATTTTACGTTGCTTCATATCTAAATCTCCTAGTTTCGTCATTATTTGTAACAGTTCTTTACTTGGGAGGCTGGAATTTGTCTATTTCGTACATACCCGTTCCTGACCTTTTTGAAATAAATGCAAGGGATGGAGTCTTTGAAACAACAATTGGTATTTTTATTACACTAGCGAAAACTTTTTTGTTCTTGTTCATTTCTATCACAACAAGATGGACATTACCTCGACTGAGAATGGACCAACTATTAAATCTTGGATGGAAATTTCTTTTACCTATTTCTTTAGGTAATTTATTATTAACAACTTCTTCCCAACTCTTTTCATTATAATATAAGCAAAATAGAATATTTTCTATTCCCTAGTAACTAGATTGATAACTTGTCCCAAACAAGAGAAAGAAACAAAAAAAATTATCGATATTTAGGATATGTTCCCTATGGTAACTGGGTTCCTGAATTATGGTCAACAAACTGTGCGAGCGGCTAGGTACATCGGTCAAGGTTTTTTGATTACCTTATCCCACGCGAATCGTTTACCTGTAACTATTCAATACCCTTATGAAAAATTGATCGCATCAGAACGCTTTCGTGGTCGAATCCACTTTGAATTCGATAAATGCATTGCTTGTGAGGTATGTGTTCGTGTATGTCCTATAGATCTACCTGTTGTAGATTGGAAATTAGAAATTGATATTCGAAAGAAACGGTTACTTAATTACAGTATTGATTTCGGAATCTGTATTTTTTGTGGTAATTGCGTTGAGTATTGCCCAACAAATTGTTTATCAATGACTGAAGAATATGAGCTTTCTACGTATGATCGTCATGAATTAAATTATAATCAAATTGCTTTAGGCCGTTTACCAATATCAATAATTGACGATTACACAATTCAAACTATCTTGAAGTGGCCTCAATTTAATAAAAAAGAAATACCTTGATTCACGAACACTCTTTTTTTTTTCTTTGGAAACTAAAAAAAAACAACTATTCATCTGATTGGTTCATGAAAATTGAGGATTTACTTGGAATTTTTGTTTAATGTAATGATTTCAACTGGATTCGAACTAGCCTTTCAGATAAAGAATGTGATTATTCTACTAACTGTACCTACATCAATTCGCATCCATTAGAACTGCATTCAACTAGAAACATGTCCTAAATAGATCAACTTAACTTCTTTTTCTCCTGGTCAGTTCAATACGATCATGAAAGAGTCCGATTTTTTATATCTTTTTTAATCGAATGGATTTACCTGGACCAATACATGATTTTCTTTTAGTTTTTCTGGGATCAGGTCTTATCTTAGGAGGCCTAGGAGTGATATTATTTAACAATCCCATTTTTTCGGCCTTTTCGCTGGGATTGGTTCTTGTTTGTATATCTTTATTCTATATTCTAGCAAACTCTCAGTTTGTAGCTTCTGCACAACTTCTTATTTACGTAGGAGCTATAAATGTTTTAATCATATTTGCTGTAATGTTCATCAATGGATTAGAATATGATAAAGATTTTCGTCTTTGGACTCTTGGGGACGGAATTACTTTGTTAGTTTGTACCAGTATTTTTGTTTTATTAATTATTACTATTCTAAATACGTCATGGTATGGAATTGTTTGGACTACAAAATTAAACCAGATTATAGAACAAGATTTGATAAATAATAGTCAACAAATCGGAATTCATTTATCAACAGATTTTTTTCTCCCATTTGAACTCATTTCAATAATTCTTTTAGTTGCTTTGATAGGTGCAATTGCCATGGCCCGTCAATAAAAGTAAAATAAAAGCATCACTCCAAATAAAACTTTCTTCTGTTTTATCGTATCCATTCAATTATATTGGAATTGGTGTATAATAAAAAAAAATATAAATGTCAATCTATTACTAACATATTTCTTTGCTATGTATTTTTTTGTTTATTCGAGTGAATTAAATTGTTGTTCATGTTGAAATGAAATAAATAAAGATTGATAAGGAGTTGCTCAATGATGCTCGAACATGTACTTGTTTTGAGTGCCTATTTATTTTCTATCGGTATCTATGGATTAATCACAAGCCGAAATTTAGTTAGAGCTCTTATGTGTCTTGAACTTATATTGAATGCGGTTAATCTAAATTTCGTAACATTTTCTGACTTTTTTGATAGTCGTCAACTAAAAGGAAACATTTTCTCCATTTTTGTTATAGCGATTGCAGCCGCTGAAGCCGCTATTGGACCGGCTATTGTTTCGGCAATTTATCGTAACAGAAAATCAACTCGTATTAATCAATCAAATTTGTTAAATAAGTAGTATTAAAATTATTATTATTATAAAAATTTTAATAGTTATCAATTCAAATTCTAATTTATATATTTATATTATAATATTTATATTATAAAATAATTTAGAATCTTCAAAAATGGAAGAAATCAAAGTATTTTGTACCTCTTTTCTAAACCGACCCAGAAATAAGTTGATTCGACAAATTCTGGTGAATCATCGATTCGTCTGGTCTTTAAATATGGAAAATTCATTTAAATATAATACAGGGTTATACTAGATCGAAAATTAATGAGATTCAAAAAAAGGTAGAGATCCAATGTCACATTCAGTAAAGATTTATGATACATGTATAGGATGTACTCAATGTGTCCGAGCCTGCCCCACAGATGTATTAGAAATGATACCTTGGGACGGATGTAAAGCTAAACAAATAGCTTCCGCCCCAAGAACAGAGGATTGTGTTGGTTGTAAGAGATGTGAATCCGCCTGTCCGACCGATTTTTTGAGTGTTCGAGTTTATTTATGGCATGAAACAACTCGCAGTATGGGTCTAGCTTATTAATACGTTCCAGAAAGCTCCACTTGAATCCAGTCGATTTTTGTTTACCGACAAAAACCCGAGCTCGAAATGAAATATATATATATATCGTATTTTGTTCTTATTCGAGTACGGGTTTTTTTGTCCAAGTGTATTTTGTTTTTACCACGAATGATTTTCCTTGGTTAACCTTAATTGTAGTTTTACCTATATTTGCGAGTTCATTAATTTTCTTTCTCCCTCATAGGGGTAATAAGGTAATTAGATGGTATACTATGTGTATATGTATATTAGAATTCCTACTAACAACCTATGTGTTCTGTTATCATTTCCAGCCAGACGATCCATTAATACAACTGGCCGAAGATTATAACTGGATTAACTTTTTTGATTTCCACTGGAGATTGGGAATAGATGGGCTTTCTATCGGACCCATTTTACTGACGGGATTCATCACAACTTTAGCTACTTTAGCAGCTTGGCCGGTTACTAGGGATTCACGATTATTCCATTTCTTGATGTTAGCAATGTATAGTGGTCAAATAGGGTTATTTTCTTCGCGAGACCTTTTACTTTTTTTTCTAATGTGGGAATTAGAACTAATTCCCGTGTATCTACTTTTATCCATGTGGGGAGGAAAGAAACGTCTCTACTCAGCTACAAAGTTTATTTTGTACACTGCGGGGGGTTCCGTTTTTCTATTACTGGGAGTTTTGGGTATCGGGTTATATGGTTCTAATGAACCTACATTAAATTTTGAACCGTTAGCTAATCAATCGTATCCTGTGGGATTAGAAATAATATTTTATATTGGATTTCTTATTGCTTTTGCTGTCAAATTGCCGATTATACCTCTACATACATGGTTACCAGATACCCATGGAGAAGCACATTACAGTACTTGTATGCTTTTAGCTGGAATCCTATTAAAAATGGGAGCATATGGATTGGTTCGTATAAATATGGAATTATTACCTCACGCTCATTCTATATTTTCTCCTTGGTTGATGATAATAGGCACAATACAAATAATCTATGCAGCTTCAGCATCTCCGGGGCAACGTAATTTAAAAAAAAGAATAGCATACTCTTCTGTATCTCATATGGGTTTCATAATTATAGGAATTAGTTCTATAACTGATACGGGATTCAATGGAGCCATTTTACAAATAGTCTCTCATGGATTTATTGGTGCTGCGCTTTTTTTCCTGGCAGGAACGAGTTATGATAGAATACGTCTTGTTTATCTCGACGAAATTGGAGGAATAGCCATTTCAATGCCAAAAATATTCACACTCTTTAGTACTTTTTCGCTGGCTTCCCTTGCGTTACCGGGCATGAGTGGTTTTTTTGCCGAATTAATAGTATTTTTTGGAATAATTACCAGTCAAAAATTTTTTTTAATGTCAAAAGTCCTCATTACTTTTGGGATGGCAATTGGAATGATATTAACTCCTATTTATTTATTATCTATGTTACGCCAAATGTTCTATGGATATAAGTTTTTAAATAGTGCAAACTCCGCTGTTTTTGATTCTGGTCCGCGAGAGTTATTTGTTTCACTCGCTATCTTTCTACCAGTAATAGGTATTGGCATTTACCCTGATTTCATTCTCTCACTATCGGTTGAGAAGGTAGAATCTATCTTATCTAATTTTTTTTATAGATAGTTTTCATTTCAAAAAAAAAATTTATGGAACGCAAAAAAATGAATTGGAATTTTAATCGGATAGTTTGACGTTTGTGAGAACCATTTCAATCAAGTAGTATAGTGATTGAAATGGTTCTCGACGAGGCTTGCTTTTTTTAGATGTATATGGGATATACCCTGTCCTGTGGTTGTATTCGTTCGGTTAGATTCTTTATTCAATTTTTTAATATAAATGAACCATAACTATGTAATCCTATTCCTAATAGATTGACCCCAAAATAGCATATCCAAATTATAAGAAATCCTATAGAAGCCACAATTGCAGAGTTTTCACTTTTCAAATTTATATTTGTTTTAATATGTAAATAAATCGCGAATATTGTCCAAGTAATAAATGCCCACGTTTCCTTTGGGTCCCAATTCCAATATGATCCCCATGCTTCATTAGCCCATACTGCTCCTGAAAGAATACCTATGGTTAAAAAGACAAATCCTAGACTAATCACACGGGAACTCCAATAATCTAATTGTTCAATTAACTGAGACCTATAATAATTCCTAAGAGAAAAAAGATAAGGGCTTTTAAAAATGTTGTTTTCTTCATTCGTGTATTGAATCTTCCCGAAGAACAAAGACTCGTTTAATAAAAGTTTTCTTTTACCAAAAGGACTTATATTGTTTTGAAATGTAATGACTAGAAGGGCTACTGATAATAATGATCCACATAACAAGGCTGCATAGGCCAATATCATCAGACTTACATGCATCATTAACCACTGAGATTGGAGAGCGGGTACTAATATTGTGGATTGCTTCATTTGAGCTAAAAAGCCCGAAGTAGCAAAGCCTTGGGTAAAAATAGCACCGGGCGCTGTTATTGCACTTAATTTTTTTTTTTTATTTTTAAAATTACAATAAGGAATCATATCAATAATATAAAAATTCCACGAAAGGAAGATTAATGATTCATATAAATTACTTAACGGGAAATGTCCCGAAGAAATCCAACGAATGCCTAATAATGCTGTTATACAGTAAAACGCAAGTACCCTACCCTTTTCTAATGAATCATCTAGTTCTACTATTTCGTTGACTAATAAAGTAATTAAATGAACTGTAATTACAATTGAAACGATCGAAAAGGAAATATGATTGAAAAGATGCTCTAAAGTAAAAAATATCATAAGTATAAGAATATATAAATATAAAAAATCAAAGAGATCTTTCAATTACAAATAATGAAATATAAATTCAGTGTGATAAATTATTATTCATTCGAGAACTATTCGATTCGTTTTTATAATTTAGAAAATGATGTGCCGCTACTCGGACTCGAACCGAGATGCTCTAGCACTGCTTCCTAAGAGCAGCGTGTCTACCAATTTCACCATAGCGGCTTGTTTGAAATCATAATAGCGTATTTCTCTTCAATCGTCGAGATTGAAAGAGTTAATTCACTGAGGACTTCAGAGAGTCGTAATAGCGTAATAATGAATTTTTTATCTGTTTATCTTATTTTTAAAATAGGAAATAATCAAATGGATTTATCTTATCAATGTAAAAGGAATATGTATATATGTTTATGAATATATACAATAGCACTTTTAAAAAAGTTCTAAAGATCTATTTTGATTGCCCAAGTGAAATTATTTGTACAAAATATCCCACAAAATCGAAATTTAAAAGAAAAAAGTAGATAGATAAGAATTCAGAGACATAAAAAATCAGGGAGAGATAATTTTTAATTCAATACATTCTATTAAGGATCCCTTTTTTACGAAATATTTTTTTGTTCTTACATAGATATAAACCCTTTTATTTTCTATTAGGTATTGGTATCGGTCAGTTGATGGGGAAACTAAGAATCCCCATCCCATAAATAATAAAATAGACTAAAAAAAGAAGGATAGTGAAATTTTATAGTTTTCAAACAAAAAGTACCATTTTTGAGTATACAGGCCGACGTATTTTTAGTCTACATATCATAAAAGAGAAGTAAGTTCTATTTCATGTTGATCAACCATATTACTATTAATGAATACAAACCATTAATTCTATATTTATCTATGATTTACATTTACAATTTAAATGCTTTTTTTTATTTTATGAATATAAATTCTAAAGGAAAGTTTTTAGAAGTTTTTTTTAGTCAGATCTATTCAGATTGATCTAAGATTTGATTACTTAGTTTTCGTATAAAAAAACTTTTTGAATTACCGGTAGAAAGAGATTTTGCTAATGAAAAAGCTTTTAATGCTACCGAATATCCTTTTCTTTTCCAAATATTTTTACGAATACGCTTTTTGGAAATTGAAGTACGCTTTTTGGGAACTGCCATTTTAAAACGAATATTAATTGTTAGGGTTGGATGTGAAAGACATCTATTGTTCAAAGCCAAGGAATCTTTCTTTCCTATTTTTTTTTTTTTTTAGTTATAGACCCTTTTTCTATTCTAAGTTTTTTTATAAAATATCTCAAAAACTTATTTATGAGAGACTATCATTTGTCTTATCTTTTTCTTATTCAAATTTCTATCTATAAAATACGCTGTATCGTAAAAAATAAAAAAAGAAGCAAACTTTAAACTTCTATTTTCTATTTGTTTCTGTTTTTGTTATGTGACTCTTATTGTATTTAAATTCTTATTTACATGTCACGTAATAATAATAAAATAATAAAAAAATCGCAGGGTAAAAATTTAAAATTTAGAAAAGTTAAGCGACTCTTAACCTAATTACCTAATGGAAAAACTTGACTATTTTTAACAAATACATGCCATTTTAAAAAATTCAAAATTGAAATGAGACTAGTTATTTTGTTAAATTAAAGTAGACATGACTCTTTATGTTTTTATCATTATTTTTATTTTATGTTATGTAAAGTAGAAAGTAAAGTCCTTGGTTATCGTCAAAAAAGATAAATATGCTTTATTAGAATAGAAGATAATAGTTTTCCAGAGAACTAATAACTGATTCTGAATAAACAAAAATAAAAAAAAATTATTTTAATATTTTTAATAGTTCGGAATTTTTTACTTAAATTATGTTATGCGTTTTCGTAAATCTTGTGATTAATATCAGTATCAGACTTAAGTACTTTTTTTTGCTAATTTTTTATCATTTTTATATCTATGGATTTCTAAAAAAAAATAGTGGAAAGTATAAATTTAGTTTGACTAATAACTATTTTTTCATTTGACCAATGCGAACTTCTTGAGTTGAATAGAAAGAAAATTGTATTATTGCATATCTTAATTTTTTTTTTATTGACCTCTTTTGAAAGAGGTAAGAGCCAGTGAATCGAAAATCAAATTTTATTTTTTATGGAACATATCTACCAATATGCATGGATCATACCTTTTATTCCACTTACAGTTCCTTTGTTAATAGGAGCGGGACTTCTTATTTTTCCGACAACAACAAAAAATCTTCGTCGTATGTGGGCTTTTCCTAGTATTTCATTATTAAGTCTAGTTATGCTTTTTTCAATGAAATTGTCTATTCAACAAATAAATAGCAATTCCATTTACCAATCCGTATGGTCTTGGACAATCAATAATGATTTTTCTTTAGAATTCGGTTACTTGGTTGATCCACTTACTTCTATTATGTCAATGTTAATCACTACTGTTGGTATTCTAGTTCTTATTTTTAGTGACAATTATATGTCTCATGATCAAGGATATTTGAGATTCTTTGCTTATCTGAGTTTTTTCAATACTTCTATGCTTGGCTTAGTTACTAGTTCGAATTTAATACAAATTTATGTTTTTTGGGAATTAGTTGGAATGTGCTCGTATCTATTAATAGGTTTTTGGTTTACACGCCCTATTGCAGCAAATGCTTGTCAAAAAGCGTTTGTGACTAATCGTGTAGGGGATTTTGGTTTATTATTAGGAATTTTAGGTATTTATTGGCTAACGGGCAGTTTAGAATTTCGAGATCTGTTCGAAATATTCAATACCTCGATTTCTAATAATGCAATCCATTTTTTAGTTGGAACTGTATGTACTTTCTTATTATTTGCTGGTGCAGTTGCAAAATCCGCGCAATTTCCCCTTCATGTATGGTTACCTGATGCTATGGAGGGGCCTACTCCTATTTCGGCTCTTATACATGCTGCTACTATGGTAGCAGCGGGTATTTTTCTTGTCGCTCGTCTTTTTCCTATTTTGATAGTCATTCCCTCCATACTCAATCTAATCGCTGTAATAGGTATAATAACAGTACTTTTAGGAGCTACTTTAGCTCTTTCTCAAAAAGACATTAAGAGAAGTTTAGCTTATTCTACAATGTCTCAATTGGGGTATATGATGTTAGCTCTAGGTATGGGGTCTTATAGAGCTGCTTTATTTCATTTGATTACTCATGCTTACTCAAAAGCATTATTGTTTTTGGGATCTGGCTCCATTATTCATTCTATGGAAGCTATTGTTGGGTATTCTCCAGAGAAAAGCCATAATATGGTTTTTATGGGGGGGTTAAAAAAACACGCGCCAATTACAAAAACTGCTTTTTTTTTAGGTACACTTTCTCTTTCTGGTATTCCACCTCTTGCTTGTTTTTGGTCCAAAGATGAAATTCTTAATGATACTTGGTTGTATTCACCAATTTTCGCAAGCATATCCTGGTCTACAGCAGCATTAACTGCATTTTATATGTTTCGCATCTATTTACTTACATTTGAGGGTCATTTAAATGTTCATTTTCAAAATTACAATGGAAAAATAAGTAGTTCCTTCTATTCAATATCCTTATGGGGCCAAAAGGGACTAAAACCTATTAACAAAAATTTGTATTTAGTAACTTTAGTACCAATAAAAAATAAAGAACGTGTTTCTAAGAACCCACACGTAAATAAAAATAAAACTATGCGATCCTTTCTTATTATTTATAATTGTGACAATAAAAAAATTTCGCCATATCCTCACGAATCCGGTAATACTATGTTATTCCCGCTTCTTTTATTGATTTTATTTACTTTATTCATTGGCTTCATAGGAATTCCTTTCAATCAAGTAAATCAAGAAGGCATAGATCTGGATATATTGTCCAAATGGGTAACCCCATCGATAAACCTTTTGCATCAAAAATTGAATAATCAAAATTATTTTGATTGGTCTGAATTTATGACAAATGCAACCTTTTCAGTTAGTATAGCTTATTCTGGAATAGTTATAGCATCTTTTTTATATAAACCTGTTTATTCATCCTTACAAAATTTTTCCTTAATTAATTTTTTTGCGAAAAGGCATCCAAAAAGGGGTTTTTCAGACAAAATACAAAATTTAATATATGATTGGGCCCATTATCGTGGTTACATAGATGCTTTTTATACAACATACATAATTCGGAGTGTAAGAAGATTGTCCGAATTTGTTCATTTTTTTGACAGGCGAGTAATTGATGGAATTCCAAATGGATTGGGTGTTACAAGTTTTCTTGTAGGAGAAGGTCTCAAGTATGTAGGTGGGGGGCGCATTTCTTCTTATCTTTTTTTTTATTGTTTTTATGCATCAATTTTTTTATTAATTTACTATTTTTATTTTACGAATATGAATTTTACTGATCAGTAATAATAATGCGAGGTATTTTGATCTGGTATACACAATAATCAATCCGAATTTCCTTATTGATTCATTTTATGATCTAATTGATACGTCATTGAATTAGTATTCATGTATCAAAAAAGGATGTAAGACAAGGCATGTGTGCAGCTATTTATCCACACGATATATATATGGTAGGGGATATATAAGACAATTGTATCATCAATCAATTTTCAATCGTGGATACATATGTATCCTTAACATACTGAAACGACTACCATTATTAGTATCAAACCAATAGCGATTCATACAAGCTAAATCTTCTAATCGATAATTGGGCCAAAGAAAGAATTTTAATTGAATTAATTTCATTTTATCTCTATCAAGATCTTTGCTTTCATCCAAAAATTGACCACAGGTTTTTACCTTGTTCCCATTGAAAAATACTGCATTTTTATCCACACAATTACTATTCCTTGAATTGAAACAACTTAGAATTCTCAATTCTCGACGCCGTCTAGACGAGAAAATATTTTCAGGAACAAGCAAATCATAATGATTTTTGTTTCTATTTTTCGTCATCATTTGATGTCTTGCAAGCGATTCATCAAAATGATTCTTATCCATATTTTCTCTGTATCTTCTTTTATTATTATTTTTTTTAATCTCATGAACCAAAGAAATCCTTATGGTTTGATACATAATAAATTCTACATTATGTTTTACAGGTATACGAACGGGTTCGATAATAAATATTCCCTCTTTTAGGATTTTTGAAAGATTCAAATCCCGGATTAGCATTGGATCCAGAGTTAACTCCTCCTTCTTAATAAAGCCGAAACCAAACTTTGTTGTCATTCTGCTTTCCTTTTCCCATTCAAGTACGGACAGCGCATAATCGAATAATTCCAAAGTCAAAGGACTCAGCAGCCATTTCAATTGCAAAGCAAAAGATCCTTTCATGAACGCATCTAAGTCTATTTCCCAAGTCCAAATGCTTTTGGATTGATTTTTCGTTCTACCCATTTTCATATCTGATTTCGTATAAAGTTCTTCCCTATATTTTTGTTGGTTTGAGAGAACAGATTCGGGGTTCCCTCGGTTTTGGGCATCTGATGTGAGATCTCTTTGACCTATGGGTTTTTTTTCTTCTTGATTCTCTAATTCAAAAGATTTTTTTTCTTTTTCATTTGATAGTATAAGATCCCCTTTTTTATTTTTAGTGATATTTTTATTTTGACTAACATCTTCATTAAAATGAAAAATAAGTGAATGAATTGGTATAAACCCCGGTTTCATTTTATATACATTAAAAAATAACTCAAATTGTGGGAATAACCAAGGTATCGGCTTCGATACAGGACGATTGAGTCTTTCTTCATTCATTCCCATCCAATCAAAAAAAGAAAATAAACCCTTTTGATTGGATGGGTTGATTTCTTTATCTTTATTAATTTTGAGATAAAAAAGACCTTTCGTATCAAAATATTTTCTATCTGGATTTTTTATATACAGAAAATAATCTTTTCTTATAAAATTAGTAATAGGGATACTCGCCCCCATATCAACCAATTTCGGTTTATGTATATTGTAATTATATGAGTCCTTCTTATCTTCATAATAAATCGATTGATATGCTAAAAGATCATATCTATACATTTTTTGAAAATGATCGTTTTTATTTAGCAATAACGAAACCTTTTCCTCTCTTTCAGATTCATCTGAATCCCGTTTGATTAAATTTTTATTTTCAACCCTACAATGTTGATTGACTATATTTCGCCATTTTTGCGGTACTAATTTAGACCATTTTAGCTCAGATAAATCGTATGGATAATGACTCTTTAACCAATTTTTCCATTGATTCATTCCAGAATTCTGAAGGTTCTTATGCTTTAATTCGGAAGAAATTATTCCTTGTCTTCGAAAATAATCTTTTATTTCATTCTTAAGAAATAAAGATGCTCCGTCATATTGAAGGACAGATCTTAACTTATACAAGTTAATAACCTGGGTTTGTGATAATTTGTAAAATACATAGGCCTGTGACACGAGGGATAATTTAAAAGAAACCCCCGACTTCGTCTGAATCTTATGACGAATACGAGAAGGTGAAAGTTTTTTTTGTATAGTTGAAATACGCTCAATTATCTTTTTCTCTTTTGTATCAAAAATATATTTTTTTTTGAATTTACGAAAAAGTTTTATAATGATCATGGGCCTATAAAGACTATTAGTAAGACGATTAATGATATATGGAAAGCTCTCTAGAAGGATATCCGTGTATATCCTTTCCACGATCCATTTTAAAAAATAATGTGATTTACGGATTAATCGATCATTTCTTCTTTTTAATATCTGAAAAATATTTTTTAGTGATGCTAATTTTTGAGCACCATAACTTGTTTTGTTAGGACTAATATTTCTCTTTAGAGTTCGAAATCCATTTTTCTTGTCTTTTGTAATTCTTTCTATTTGATTTCTGATTGTGCTTGTTCTATCAGTCAGATCTTTCATTTTAATTTCTGTCAGTGAATAATTTGTCCAATCCATAGATCGGGTTTGAATGGATGATTCATGAATCATCTGATTATTTTTTATAGAATCTTTTTTTATTTCACTCGAATCCTCTCTCAATTTTTTTTGTTCTTTTTGGGCCTTTAGAAACAAGAATTTTGTTCTTTCTTTGAAACTTTTTAGACCTCGAAAACTCCACTTTCTAATTGCTTTTTGGAGTTTTTTCAAAGGGGGTCCAAAATAATAACAAAACAAAATACCAAGTCCTACGAGAGGAGAACCAAAAGGACGGTCAGTTTCCAGTCCCCAAATCGTTAAAAAAGCAGCAGGACTTTCCTGCTTTGGATTTGGATCACTACGAGAAGGTCGTATCTTAGATCGGTGCCAAGGTTTCAGACGGAAAGGAAATCGTATCATTATTTGTATACCCTCTGTGGCCCAGTTTTTAGGAAAAATTCCGTTTCTTCCTGGTTCTAGTACTGGCATACCATTATAGGTGCATATAACATACACTTCTCTATTCATCTCCCTTATATCCTGCTCCCACTCGGACTCTTGGCGTAATAAGAAACGGACAATATTTTTAGCTAGTATCAACGAAGGTAATACAATGGATTGTCTAAGCCTCGACTGAAGTAGTAAAATTAAAGCTCTTATTCCATGAGCATAAATAAGGATATCATAGAGGTCTGATATTCTTTCTCGTGTCCTTTCTATTCGTTCCATTTCCGTCTGCCCGTCCTGCCCCTTTTCCATTTCATTGACTTCTTTTTTAATTTCTTCGTAGCTTTTGTTTTCCTCCATGTACATTTTTTTTTTTTTTTTCAACCTCTTTATTCTTTTTGCTACGCTTCCTTTTATACCCTTTCTAAAAATGTCTTGTATTAGGTCGGAAATCTCAATTACTGATAATATGAATGGTTCGAAAAGAACATCCCAAGAAAATCCTACTCTGTCGAAAAAAAGTGGGGAATACGGATATAAGGGAAACATTTTCCCCGTAAGGGTTTTACGTCTTTGAACACGCATAGAACCTGTGATTATGTCTCGACGAAAATCCGCTTCATAGGGATAATCTATCATATCCACTTCTTCTATTTCATCAGGCTTCGTCATAGTTTTGATACTAGGGTCGGCATTCTCTGCCTCCTCCGGACCCTGCGTAAAAAGAACTATACGTTTCGCCTTCCTCGAGCGAATTTGATGATCTACTATCCACTCTTCCCCCTCTTCCGTTGTTGCAGTTTTTCCGAGTTGTTCTACCTCGCTGAATAATTTGTATGACCATTGGGGGACTTTTTTATTTATTACAATCGATTTTTTTCGAGTTGTTTTTTCCATGGGAGGAATTATGGCTGTAGCGCATATTGTTTGAATGATGGGATCAATTATGACTCTTTCGATTAAAAATTTCAAAACTTTTTCTGGATCTTCTGAATCAATTCGTCTTTGTTCCGGAAATAAAGAAATTACTTTCAAATTTGATGTTGATTCTTCAGCAAATTCATCGATTAAAAGACTCAATTCTCTTGCTAATGATTTTTTATCCAATGTATATATTTTCTGTCCCAATTTCTCTTCCAATTTCTGGTCCAATTTCTGGACCAATTTCTCTTCCAATGTGGCTATTTTCCCTTCCAATTTCTGGTACAATTCTTCAAAATTATGAACATTAAGTTCCTTACCCTTAAAAAGAAGGATACTATGAACTTTATTGAGTTTATTTATAAAATTTGTCTCTATCGAATTTTTGACTGAAGTTTCATTTAGGATTGAAGGTAAATAAAATTTTTTAATTATTCCACGATAGGATCCGTTTAAGAGAGGATCATATATTTTAGGCAAGTATTCTTCTTTAGTTTTATTATTGCATAATCGAGTCTTTTTTTCGAGTACATCCAGATAAGGAGATCCTCTGTCTAGGGCTTCAATTCTATCTCTAAACTCGTTCCTTAGGCTCCTCCATTTTTTTTCATTGGTATAAATCCAACAATAATAATTATGCATTTCATCATAGAAGAATTTATCCAGTTCATCACAGACGAATTTTTTTGTTGTAAAAAAATAAAAATACATTTTTTGTCGTAGCATTTCAAAAAAAGCGTATAAACTGGATGGATATGTAAAAGAAATTCTTC